AAGTGAACAACCTATTCTAAACGATATGGAGAAAAAGGTTCCTAGTTGGAATCATATTGGTAATTATAGTTTCAATAATGTTGATTATTTATTTGATATCAGGAATATTTGGAGTTTGATCTCTGATGACACTTTTTTTGTTAGGGATAGTAATGGTGATCATTACTCTATATCTTTTGATATTGAAAATCATATTTTTGAGGTTGACAATGATAGTTCCTTTCTGAGTGAACTAGAAATTATTGTTTCTAGTTATTTGAATAGGGGATCTAAGAAAAAGAATCATACATGTAATGATACTGAATCCAGTTGGAAAAAGAACATTACTAGTAGCATTGATAGTTATCTTCGTTTTGAAGTCAGTATTAATAATTCTATTTCTAGTAGTACCAACAATTACAGTGAAAGTTACATTTTTAATTTCATTTGTACTGAAAATAAAAATAGTAGTGAGAGTGATCCTTCTAGTATAAGAACTAGTCAAAATTTCGATGATTTGGATATTCGAGTAGAATCCAATCATAATGATAATCCTTTCCATAAATTCAGACATTTATGGGTTCAATGTGAAAATTGTTATGAATCACATTATAAACAATTTTTTGGTGAAAAAATGTATATTTGTGAATTTTGTGGATATCATTTGAAAATGAGTAGTTCAGATAGAATTGAACTTTCGATTGATCCCGGAACTTGGGATCCCATGGATGAAGATATGGTATCTGTAGACCCCATTGAATTTGATTCACCCGTTGAATTTGATGAAGAACCGGATTCTAATAGAGATCATATCGATTTCTCAGGAGAAGAACTGGATTCTGATTCTTATATGGATCGTATCGATTCTTATCAAAGAAAGACAGGTTTAACTGAAGCTGTTCAAACAGGTATAGGTCAACTAAATGGTATTCCCGTAGCTATTGGCGTTATGGATTTTCAGTTTATGGGGGGTAGTATGGGATCCGTAGTAGGTGAGAAAATTACTCGTTTGATCGAATATGCTACTAATCGATCTCTACCTGTCATTATTGTGTGTGCTTCTGGAGGAGCACGCATGCAAGAAGGAAGTTTGAGCTTGATGCAAATGGCTAAAATTTCTTCTGTTTTATATAATTATCAATTAGATAAAAAGTTATTCTATGTAGCAATTCTTACAGATCCTACAACCGGTGGAGTAACAGCCAGTTTTGCTATGTTAGGAGATATCATTATTGCTGAACCTAATGCAACCATTGCATTTGCGGGTAAAAGAGTAATTGAACAAACATTGAATACGACAGTACCCGAGGGTTCACAAACATCTGAGTATTTATTCGAAAAAGGTTTATTCGACCCAATAGTACCACGTAATCTTTTAAAAGGTGTTCTGAGTGAGTTATTTCAACTCCACGGTTTCTTTCCCTTGAATCACAGTTCCAAAAATTAAAGTATAGCACTAGATTCGTTTATTTTATTTGTAGCGAACAAAAAAAAATATTTAATTCATGTAATCGTAATTAAAAGAAACAATATATATATTGTTTTCCTTGTTGACATAAGTTCTCCTTGTAGATAGACAGAGGTTTCGGATAATTATATTTTTTGTTTTTTTTATTTCATTTTTATTTATAATTATTTATATAATTATTTATATTTAATATTAAAAATATTAAAATATATTAATTATTATTTGAACTTAACTTAATTATATTTATTATTATATTACTTATTATTTAAATATATATATATATTTAAATATTATAGTTTCTATCTAATCATATAGCTAATAGAATTATAGTTGATATTATTTATCACTTAGTAGATAATATTATTTACAATATGATAATAACTTGATATTACTTATGATAGATATATGATAGATATATCATAAATAAGCATAAGAGGATATCTTTTTATTAGATAGAAATAGTAAATCGAGGCATCTATTCTATGACAGATTTCAACTTACCCTCCATTTTTGTACCTTTAGTGGGCCTAGTATTTCCGGCAATTGCAATGGTTTCTTTATTTCTTCATGTCCAAAAAAATAAGATTGTCTAGACCCAATGGTAATGAATCTTATCAAGTGATTTCAACACCGTATTATAATACAGATATTTATTTCGTGTAATATGGTATGATATGTGGCTTTTGCCAAACACACAAGTGAAAGAACTTTTATGCGGATATATAATATCTGTATAAATGCATGTATATGTGGATATAGCTGGTTCAAAATGAATTAGCGAAAAATAGAAAGTCAATGTATCTAACTAATTACTCCTGATGTTTCACATAACAATAGTGCTAGTTGATGAAAGTTAATTCGGGGTCAAGAAAGGTAAAGTCAAATTTATTTGGGTTATTCGCTCAATTCCAATCGAATGCAACTGAATGCAGTATAGTATGAATTGGCGATCAGAACATATATGGATAGAACTTATAACGGAATCTCGAAAAACGAGTAATTTTTGCTGGGCCTGTATCCTTTTTTTAGGTTCACTAGGATTCTTAGTGGTTGGAACTTCCAGTTATCTTGGTAGGAATTTGATCTCTGTATTTCCATCTCAGCAAATCGTTTTTTTTCCGCAAGGGGTTGTGATGTCTTTCTATGGGATCGCGGGTCTGTTCATTAGCTCCTATTTGTGGTGCACTATTTCGTGGAATGTAGGTAGCGGTTATGACCGATTCGATAGAAAAGAGGGAAGAGTGTGTATTTTTCGTTGGGGATTTCCTGGAATAAATCGTCGCATCTTCCTTCGGTTCCTTATGAGAGATATCCAATCAATCAGAATAGAGGTTAAAGAGGGTCTTTATACTCGTCGTGTCCTTTATATGGAAATCAGGGGCCAAGGAGCCATTCCCTTGACTCGTACTGATGATAATTTGACTCCACGAGAAATTGAACAAAAAGCTGCTGAATTAGCCTATTTTTTGCGCATACCAATTGAAGTACTTTAAAATGAACTCCGAACTAAAGTAAAGAATAAATATCCTCTCAAGGTGGGGAAAAGAACTTGCTAATTCCCCTTTTTAATAAAAGGCAAGTTTCCTGATTCTTTTAGACGAGAAGTCTAATCTAACTAACTAATCTAATAATTAATTTATATCTATAAATTAATCAAACCTATCCGAACATGTATTTCGTAATACATAATTCATCTTTTTAGGCCTATGATTTTTAATTGATACCCTTTTTCTGATTAGACAGTAAAAGATTTCGTTTCGAAAGAATTAATGTAAGTTTTTTGGTCTCGAAACTTGATTCGTTACTTAAAGTGGGTTTTGGGGTATTCATCGAAAGAAACAAATGAAAATGAAATTGGTTTGAATTTGCCCAATTGAGATATCTGAAATATATTACAAATAAAAAGGAAAAGAATAGATCCAGAGATCACTACTTTGTTATACAACTCGTGCTTCAGAGAAATATCAGATAGAGTCGACGAATGAGTTCATTAAAAATGAAAATGAAATTCACAGATCAAAATGAAAAAAAAAAGAAAGCATTGGCCTCCCTTCCGTATCTCGCATCTATGGTATTTTTGCCCTGGTGGGTCTCTTTCTCTTTTAATAAATGTCTGGAACCTTGGGTTACTTATTGGTGGAATAGCAAACAATCCGAAACTTTTTTGAATCATATTCAAGAGAAAAACGTTCTAAAAAGATTCATAGAATTAGAAGAACTATTCCTATTGGATGAAATGATAAAGGAGTACCCGGAAACACATATACAAAAACTTCATATAGGAATACACAAGGAAACAATACAATTGGTCAAAGCATGCAATGAATATGATCTCCATATCATTTTACATTTCTCGACAAATATAATATGTTTCACTATTCTAAGTGGTTATTTTATTCTGAGTAATGAAGAACTCGTTATTCTGAATTCTTGGGTTCAGGAATTCCTCTATAACTTAAGTGACACAATAAAAGCTTTTTCGATTCTTTTAGTTACTGATTTATGGGTCGGATTTCACTCGACCCGTGGTTGGGAACTAATGATAGGTTTGGTTTACAACGATTTTGGATTGGATCATAACAATCAGATTATATCTGGTCTTGTTTCCATTTTTCCAGTTATTCTAGATGCAATTGTTAAATATTGGATTTTTCATTATTTAAATCGTGTATCTCCTTCGCTTGTAGTAATTTATCATTCAATGAATGAATAAAGAACTCATTTGATCTCATCATATCAATAAAATTAGAATCCTTCTTCCTTTATAAATAAATAGAAATTAAGCATTTAATTCAATTTAAGTATTTAATTACAAATTTTACTTAATTCCTTATACTTTCATCTGTTCAAGGTATTCATCGTATATTCCAGTACAATTATTCTAGTACAATGCCAGACTCGTATATAGGTAACTAGTATAGTTACCTATATAATTTATTGTAAAAACTCCGAAATTTATGATTGGACATGCAAAATAAAAATTCTTTTTCTTGGGTAAAGGAAGGGATGACTCGATCCATTTCTGTATCGATCATGATATATGTAATAACTCGGTCATCCATTTCAAATGCATATCCCGTTTTTGCGCAGCAGGGTTATGAAAACCCGCGAGAAGCAACGGGACGAATTGTATGTGCCAATTGTCATTTAGCTAATAAACCCGTGGATATTGAAGTTCCGCAAGCTGTGCTCCCTGATACTGTATTTGAAGCAGTTGTCCGAATTCCTTATGATAAGCAACTGAAACAAGTTATTGCTAATGGTAAAAAGGGGGGTTTGAATGTGGGGGCTGTTCTCATTTTACCCGACGGATTCGAATTAGCCCCCCCTGATCGTATTTCTCCCGAATTGAAAGAAAAGATTGGAAATTTGTCTTTTCAGAGTTATCGTCCTAATAAAAGAAATATTATTGTGATAGGTCCTGTTCCTGGTCAGAAATATAGTGAAATTATCTTTCCCATTCTTTCCCCCGACCCAGCTACGAAGAAAGATGTTCACTTCTTAAAATATCCCATATATGTAGGTGGGAACAGAGGAAGGGGTCAGATTTATC